AACATAGTATGATGGCAGTTGGGTACGTATGCCCCCATCGTCTAGCGGTTCAGGACATCTCTCTTTCAAGGAGGCAGCGGGGATTCGACTTCCCCTGGGGGTAGGGTACTACAAAAGTAAATTGATCATGGATGATCAATAAATCTAATCAATAAACCTAAAATTGAATAGATTCATCCTGGGTCGATGCCCGAGCGGTTAATGGGGACGGACTGTAAATTCGTTGACAATATGTCTACGCTGGTTCAAATCCAGCTCGGCCCAAAAAATATCTCACCTACTATAAGATGAAGATATTTGTCCTCCCCAAACGGCTGATACGCGTAATAAAAGAGTCCAGTTTTCTGTTTTTCTTTTGTTTTCTTGCTCTATTTAATTTAATTTTTTTGTTCCGGGAATTTTAAATTTTGATCTAGACAATGATCTAGATTCATACTTACTTACTATACTATGTGAGTGATAATTTGAAAAAAAGAAAACCTGCTTTCTTTAGTTTTAGTGAAAGATTTTTTTACATAATTTTTTTTTAAGAAAACTAGTAATTCGTGTTGTTCGCACTCAAGTACATATTCTTGCAGAGATCAATATATCACTTATAACTCCCTTCTCTGTTACAACAAAAAAATTCGAACTAAAAATGTTTTGAATCAAATGATAAAAAAAGAAAAAGATATTGTATACCTTAGTTCCTTGGGATTGTAGTTCAATTGGTTAGAGCACCGCCCTGTCAAGGCGGAAGCTGCGGGTTCGAGCCCCGTCAGTCCCGACGGATCCAAAAAGAAAGATCAAAGAAGGATCCTATCCTTTTTTTGAGACTCCTTGTAATGAAGAATATTTTTTTATTTTTTTTTTCTAAAAAAAAAATAATAATAAAGTTTAGACTTGAATTTGAGTTCTATAAAAAAAAGCAAACATCTAAAAAAAATAATAATGAATTTGATACACTATTAGATTCTATTTTTTGTACCAGGACTCGCCTTTTTTTATTCTAAAAAAAAAGAAAGGTATTTTAGAACTTAACCTCTTTTTTGTCCGCTTTTCCTCTATTTTTTTTTTGTAACCAGTGTAAAAGAAAAAGAAAGGTGGTCAGATGAGACTTCGTTAGATGGAAAGAAAACTGTCATTTATGGTCAAAAATGGATTAGATCACGAATTTTATAATATATTTTGTTATTCAGTATGGATAAAAGATTCGCCTATGTTATACTATTCAATTTGCGACGGCGAATTAATATGATAGTTTAGATATTGTTATTCATGATATTAATCCGATTCAATATCATCAAAATGGAATTCATTCCATTGAATTTACAGGTGACATTTTTATCATCTCTATGGGATCAAATCCCGAGTTATTGCGAACTAAAAAACGAGGAAATTATGGAAGTCAATATTCTTGCATTTATTGCTACTGCGCTCTTCATTCTAGTTCCTACTGCTTTTCTACTTATCATTTATGTAAAAACGGTCAGCCAAAATAATTAGTTTGACTTAAACTTGACTTCTTCGTTCTTTATCAACGATTGTAAAATGGAAAAAAGGTATTCCAATTTCGTTTGTTAACTGAAAAATGAGCAGGCTAGAATCATAAGTATTTGATTAGATTTGATAATAGTATGGTAGAAAGAAATATATATTTCTTTCTACCATACTATTTATTAGTATTAGATTAGTCGTTTTTTTGTCGTGTATAAAGTTGTAATATACTAAAGATACAGACTTAATTAAAGATTGACTAATCTCTAATACGTATCCCCAGCTATGTTATGTAGATATTGATCTACATTCTATTGTTTTGCTCGATCTATTGGATCGATTTGGATTTATTTTGATCAATCCAAAAAAATAGGAGTATCCACCGAAAGAATCAAAGGTATGTATCAATATCAATTTAATAATTTTTTTTAGCATTCTCAACCCAAGAAATCCATTATTAATTAATTGACTGGTTGATATATGATCAAACCTATTCTATCGTATGGAAACTTCATCGAATTTCGAAAATAAAGTATCGTACATTATTTAAATTTAACCCAGGATATGAAATGGGTCGATAAAGCAGAAATCCTTTTTATAAAACGATAAAACAAGCGCTAAGTATCCAATATGCAACTCGTCAGAACCAAGATCTTTTTATGTGTATATTTTTGTTGAACAACAACTATGCCTATGTTCTTTCCTCTACAAAGTATGTATCTGATTAAAATTCTCCTAATAAAATAAGAGAACGGCTTTATCTTGGCTTTTTTTTTTAGGAGAAAACATAAGGAAAAGGTCTGTTGTTCCCTGTCCTCCCTAATAAAATTTGGATCAGAACCTGTTCGTCGAAATTTAGTAAAAAAGCATTAATTTCTTTTCAAAAAATAAGCATAACATGGGAATTTTTGAAATATCTGTTTGATTGACATTAGTATCTTTTAAATTTTAAAAAACTTTATGGAGTGATCTATAAAACAATTGATATAGTTTGATTCCTCAACAAAAAACTCAATTAGTTAAAATTAGCTAAGGTAAGTCGTTTTTCTAGAGTCCACTTCTCCCCCATACTACAAGTGAAAGAGAAAATGTAAAGACTACCATTAAAGCAGCCCAAGCGAGACTTACAATATCCATGTGAATTATGTCCCCTATTTCTATGAATATGAAGGAATTTTTGCATTATTGTTTACTAATAATAGTGAAATCAATGGTACAGAGTCAAAAAATTTTTCTTGCATTTTAGATACAAAGATTTACCGTCCACTAGATGCTTAGAATCAAGTACGTATCAAGAGACTCTAAGGGATTAGGATATTTCCTTTTTTTTTTAGAATCAGGCGACACCCGGATTTGAACTGGGGAATAAAGGATTTGCAGTCCTCCGCCTTACCACTCGGCCATGCCGCCAAAAATATATATGCAAATTTTTTCTTTTGGGGTTGAATTATTGAACTTTGTTTATTGTACTTGCGTTTTTAATCCTTTAATCCCATTTCCTTAATTCCCTTCCTAACTAACAAAAAGCCTTTACTTTTTTAAAATTGGACCCATTAACTTTTTTGGAATTCATGAACGAGTCTTAGATTTTGACTTCAAATCATGTTTCCCCAATGACATAAGAAAATTCAAATGATAAAAAATCATTATTTTTGCGTCTTTTCAAAAAAATAAAATATTTATTTCGATTATAACAACAATTATACATATATGTAAACCCCGGAACCATAACAGAAATTACACAGACAATTGCGTATCTTATATACGAAATATAGATTAGATATCGGGGCACGCATTTATTACTAACTCTAACCCGCTTTGCTTTACAATACAAGCGTATATTACGAATAGTACTAAAATAGATCTTTTCTCCGCAAAATAGAAAATTTTCTGTATTCCTCCGTTCATACGTATTTCATACATGATATATATATATATGGAATTTTTGTGTAAAATTTTATGTGATTTAGTAAACAGAATATAGATTCCATCCGAGCTAGATCGATCGATATGATTCAATAAAGAATGATCCAAAACAGGGATTTTTAAACAAATGAGGAATTGGGTTCAAATGTTACGAGAGGGAAATAAGCTGATGTCTACAATACCTGGGTTTAATCAGATACAATTTGAAGGATTTTGTCGGTTCATGGATCAGGGCTTACCGGAAGAGCTTAATAAGTTTCCAAAAATTGAGGATACAGATCAAGAAATTGAATTTCAATTATTTGTGGAGACATATCAATTGGTAGAACCCGTGATAAAAGAAAAGGCTGCTGTGTATAAATCACTTACATATTCTTCCGAGTTATTTGTATCCGCAGGATTAATTTGGAAAACCAGCAGGGATATGCAAGAACAAACAATTTTTATTGGAAGCATTCCTCTCATGAATTCCCTGGGAACTTTTATAGTAAATGGAATATACAGAATTGTGATCAATCAAATATTGCAAAGCCCCGGTATTTATTACCGGGCAGAATTGGACCATAACGGAATTTCGGTCTATACCGGCACCATAATATCAGATTGGGGAGGAAGATCAGAATTAGAGATTGATAGAAAAGCAAGGCTATGGGCTCGTGTGAGTAGGAAGCAGAAAATATCTATTCTAGTTCTATCATCAGCTATGGGTTCGAATCTAAAAGAAATTCTGGATAATGTTTGCTACCCGGAAATTTTTTTGTCTTTCTTGAATGATAAAGAGAAAAAAATTTTTGGGTCAAAGGAAAATGCCATTTTGGAGTTTTATCAACAATTTGCTTGTGTAGGAGGAGACCCGGTATTTTCGGAATCTTTATGTAAAGAATTACAAAAAAAATTTTTTCAACAAAAATGCGAATTAGGAAGGATTGGTCGACGAAATATGAATCGTCGACTTAATCTTGATATACACCAAAACAATACGTTTTTGTTACCGCGTGATATATTGGCAGCCACAGATCATTTGATTGGAATGAAATTTGGAATGGGTACACTTGATGATATGAATCATTTGAAAAATAAACGTATTCGCTCTGTATCAGATCTCTTACAAGATCAATGCGGATTGGCTCTGGTTCGTTTAGAAAATGTGGTTCGAGGAACTATATGTGGAGCAATTCGGCATAAATTAATACCTATTCCTCAGAATTTGGTAATTTCAACTCCATTAACAACGACTTATGAATCTTTTTTTGGTTTACACCCATTATCCCAAGTTTTGGATCGAACTAATCCATTGACACAAATAGTTCATGGTCGAAAATTGAGTTTTTTGGGCCCTGGAGGAGTGACAGGGCGTACGGCTAGTTTTCGGATACGAGATATCCATCCTAGTCACTACGGGCGTATTTGCCCAATTGACACGTCTGAAGGAATTAATGTTGGACTTATTGGATCCTTAGCAATTCATGCAAGAATTGGTCTTTTGGGGTCTCTAGAAAGCCCTTTTTATAAAATTTCTGAGAGATCAACAAGGGTACAGGTGCTTTTTTTATCCCCAAGTAGGGATGAATACTATAAGGTATCCACAGAAAATTTTT